ATACGAAAAAGGTAAATCAGCATAAATCCGAAGAAAAAAAAATTAGATCCATAACATCTATGTCAGCTTTTCTGTCTGAATGTATCCAAATCGCTTTCTAGATGATCCCTCTAGAGGAGAGGGATTATACCAAATCCGTCTAGTCTAGTCTAGTTACTTCGTTCCCTATTTCTACTTATGGGATCCTTAGGAAAAGAATTGAGTTTCCACCGGGCTGAAATAATCTGCCGATGGTTCTAGTAAACCAAAACCATCGTTTTCTAGCTATTTTGCTTCAATCTCCCTTTTAGAACACAAAAATTGAAGATCTAGTTACGATTGGAAATAAACTTTTGTATCTTCATCCATGGATCCTTTACTCATACTCATTCAATTGGAAGAGTTGATCCAACTCAGAAAAAAAAATTATGCTTCGCGACTCCATAATCCAATTTTGTTTATTCAATTTATAATTGACCTTTGGATACAAATCGTGAGAATGTATATTTTTCCTCAAATATGTCATGGAGAGGTAAAGGATTAAACCCTTTTTAAGAAAAAAAGTTTTTGATCGGAATATGAAAAAAAAAACGGAAAGACCCCTTAACTATTTAAGTTGTTAATAGAACGAATCACACTTTTACCACTAAACTATACCCGCTCTACAGTTTTATTATTGTATATAAATTGACCCTTTGTCGAACAAAGGAAAGGAGCGAGACGCAATCAAAATAGTATCAGAATCAGTAAAATTCTAGCGTTTACACGTATTTCTTTTGTCCTGTCGGGGGCTAAATAGAAATAGGTGAATAACAGAAAGCTTATTTATTTTAAATAACATAATAAAGTTATAATTATACTTTTTGTTTGCTGGGAAGTCATTAGTAATAGTTCCGCACAGAAGGAGTCATTGAAGCTGGACCATAAAAATGATGAATTCTGCATACACGGTTCTTTTTTTTTTTTTTGGAACTTTTCTTTCACAACTGCCGGATCTTATGAATTCGGGTCAATTGGATCTCAAATTTCAAATAAAGCTTGTTCCTTGAACATGGAACAAGTAAATGAATTATATTAGAATAGAACTATGTGTGTTTAATATTTTAATATATGTATGTATGTCTTTTTTTATTCCAGCTTTTTCCAGTTTTCCAGTAAGTCAATTGAAAATATTAAATACTAAAAATAGAAATAATTATAGGAAATTCTATTTCTATCATAGGAATGGAAATAGAAATTTCCCTTGTTGCTGCTATTGCTTCAATAACAAATATATGTATGTATGTCTTTTTTTATTCCAGCTTTTTCCAGTTTTCCAGTAAGTCAATTGAAAATATTAAATACTAAAAATAGAAATAATTATAGGAAATTCTATTTCTATCATAGGAATGGAAATAGAAATTTCCCTTGTTGCTGCTATTGCTTCAATAACAAGTATTTTTTTGATTTGATATCAAATCATATAAATTAAATCGTTTGATCTATGAACTATGAAGGATTTGTTGGATCAAAATAAGTAATGTCCCGGCCGGTACTTAACCAGGCCGGGGGAATAAAAGAACCTTTCGTACAAAATCAAAGAAGTAAGGTATTCTTTCTATGGTAGATATCTGTTTTGAATCATTATCTAAGTTAAGTTGCTGATCAAATTGGTAGATATCTTTTATCTTTTTATATATCGTTATAATATCGAAGGAAGACTGGGGTTTTTCTCAATCTTTACTTTACGTGTCACATCACATTTGAAATTTTCAATTTTAAATTGGGAGAGATGGCTGAGTGGACTAAAGCGGCGGATTGCTAATCCGTTGTACGAGTTATTCGTACCGAGGGTTCGAATCCCTCTCTCTCCGCTCCTTTCGATCGCTTAAGACTTTATTCATTCGAATTCGAATAAATTTCTATCCTTTGATTTTATCTTTTATCTTTATCATAGTTAAATGTATGGAATAGAAAAAATATCTTTCTTATTATCTTTATCATAGTTAAATGTATGGAATAGAAAAAATATCTTTCTTATTTTTATTCTTCACGTCCAGGATTACGTCCTGGATCATTAGATAAGAATCCGAAGATGAAGAGAGAAACAAAGAATATCACTACTGTGTAAACGAAAAGTTTGAGAGTAAGCATTATACAATCTCCAAGATAAGATCATCTTTTGGAAAAAGGGGAATAGATTACCTATTTTTGTACCATATAGTACCATATACACTATTTTGACATTTGACATGACACCCCTCAAAAAAACAAAAAAATGAAGTGTTTTCTTGAAAAGAAAGTAATTTTCACGAATTTATTTATAATAAGATTCGGATTCCTTCGTTACTAAAAAATGAAAATTCTTGTTAGTTATACCCACATATAAGTCAAGAATTTATATTTTTGAATCGAGGGTTCATAATGTAAGATTTATCCGATCTTATCAATTTTTAGAATTTTTATTTATCGAATAAATCCGGAATTTAGGAGAGTATTAAACATTTCATCGAAAACTTACAGCAGCTTGCCAAACAAAGGCTAAGAGAAAAAAGAGTACAGGTATGACGGGCATAACGTCTACGATTGGGTTGAAAAGGGCATAAGCCTCAGGTAATTTGGCGAAGAAAAAACTACTCGAATAAAGGGCAGAATTAAGACAGATAGAGATTAAACTAAGAATATTAAGCATAACAAATATTTCGTTCTCGTAGATTAGATAATTTGATTTTGATTGAGTTTTTTTTTTATAAGGGAAAAATGAAAAAAGGCAGGTCAAAAAATCCTTCTTTTTCTTCGAACTTTCCCAAATCAAAAATCCTTCCTTCCATTTTCAAATGAGAATACAAGGAATTATACTTTCATACAATATTTTAATTGAATTATATGTAATGATCAATGAATTTTTTTTATCTACACGTGTAGAATCCTATCAACAATATATCCCTATTTATTTGGTCTGGAATTGACGAATAAGCAATACCAATAATACTGTTTATTAGTGTCCGATAGAAATTGAAATGGGGCGTGGCCAAGCGGTAAGGCAGCGGGTTTTGGTCCCGTTACTCGGAGGTTCGAATCCTTCCGTCCCAGATCGTTTCCATCAGAAACGAAAGATTGGATCTCATTTCATCCAATATTAAATTAATATATATATATGTATTGTTATTGTATTGTTCTTTTTCAGTAACAACGCTCTTTCAAAAGGATCCGCGATTCCTTAAATATCCATACTCCCGGTAACAATTGTTCATTGTATATGATAGATACGAAAAGATCAGACTCCTATGATTATGATTTTCTCTTTCATATGAAAGAAAGAATAACGACCTTAATCTTACCTTACACGGGGCCTTTTCTATTCCATACTCATGAAAACAAATAAACTGGATTAGATTCACAATTTACCTTTCCGCTTTAAATTAAAAAATTGATAATTCAATTGGACATGGTAAAATTTGTGTCTCTTTAGTAAATGAGTAGTTAAAAATTTTTAGCTACTCATTTATTGTCATTGCGTCGACCTGTTGATTGAATTAGAGATCAAATTCAGTCATGATCAGTCATGACTGGAAATATGTTTTCCAGTCATGATGTTGAAGTCGGGAATTCTTTAAACTATTTTTACTTCATTTTTTTTGAATCCTTGGTACGTGAAGAAGTTTGACAAATCTATATTATAATATTATAAACAAAATTCAGACCTTTCCGGTCTGGGTCATTTCGTTCTGGGGCATTGGAATAGTTTATTCGGTTAATAACTGATTTTGTTCCGGGATTGGAAATGGAAATGGCCCCTTTAAAATAGAAGTCTATAGTGTTTTTTCGAGAAAAAAGAGATCCTTCATGATTGGCCTTCTCGAGAAATCCGTTGAAGTTGAAGATGTAAATAAGTCGTAAGCAAACTCGTTTATTCGTCTTTTTTATAAATGCGTTTCATTCATATGATATAATATGGGGTTAAATAAATTGAATCTTTGCTGAGCCTTCTCCGGATAAGGATAAATACTTAATAATCTATCCATAGATAGATAGATAGTATGGACTATTATATACCGGGAATCCAATGACTATTCATGATTCTGTATTGAATCAATTCTATACCGGTTCGAAATTAAATTAGAGGAATGTTATGGTAAAACTTCGTTTGAAACGATGTGGTAGAAAGCAACGTGCGACTTGAAGGACATGATCGGCTGTGGATTCTTACATCCGCCATTTTCGATAGGAATGAAGATGCTCTTGGCTCGACATAGTTTGTTCTGTTACCCAATTTGTGTTGGGTTGTAACGTAAATAGTACATGATGGAGCTCGAGCGGAAAGTGTTGATTCATTTATCAGGGGGAGGAATCTAGGGTTAGTGACAATCAATAAGTTGAACCAACTTTGTAAGTATATACATATAAATCGACAGGGTCAAATTCGAACAGTTTGAAAAAAAAAGTAAAATTAGTTGGAATTGGTAAAACTATTTCGATCAAAAGTATATCACAGAGGAATCAATCATTCGTATTAGTATTTCATAGAAAGAAATAACAAAAAACAAAAGGTATGTTGCTGCCGTTTTGGAAGGAGTAAGGATCACTGAAGTAATGTCTAAACCCAATGATTTCGCGAAGCAAAGATAAAAGATTCCGGAACAAGGAAACACTATTTTTAATTGTCTCAGCAATGGGATTCGCATGAAGAATAAAAATAGATTCAAGACGAGACAAACAAAAAAGGTTAGAGACGGCTCAATAAATGTCTAAGGGTTCCCTTCGAACTCTTTCAGAATTTCCCAACTTGAGTTATGAGTACGAATGAGATTTCTTTTTTTCGTAAGGAAGAACAAAAAAAAAAAACGACTCAAATTATATTATAGTCTAATTCATGATTTTATATTATAGTCTAATTCATGATTTTATGGGTCCATTTGCCATTATATACATAAATTAGAACAGAAATTAGAATCATTTTTTCTCGAGCCGTATGAGGAGAAAACCTCCTATACGTTTCCAGGGGGCGTTGTTTATTTACATCTATCCCAATGAGCTATCTATCGAATCGTTGCAATTGATGTTCGATCCAGAAGAGAAGGAAGAGATCTTCGAAAAGTGGGTTTTTATGATCCGATAAAGAATCAAACTTATTTAAACGTTCCTGCTATTCTATATTTCCTTGAAAAGGGCGCTCAACCTACAGGAACTGTTCGTGATATTTTAAGGAAGGCAGAGTTATTTAAAGAAAGAATTTCGAGTTAAATTAAAGGAAAAAGCAAAATTAATGAATAAAAAAAAAAGGGGGGGCTAGTATCTATCTTTGTGTAATTAGAATTTTTTTTATTTCCCCACAACACAATTTGCTTTTTTCTTGTTCTATTCATACTTAGTTTACTTTTGTCTTTTCTTGTTTTGTTGTGTAAATTCACCAACAAACAGGTGGTTAATCTTTCTTATTGTACCCCTAGCGGTTGAATAAACCCGAGATTTTTTTCTACCTCTTATTTATTTTTTTCCATCCAAATTTCTTATTTATGTTGTGCCAATCCAACACAAGTCTTTATTTGGTTTGCTTAATTTGATTTGTTTTCTCAACATTCCATTTATATTGACAATGGTGTATCGAACAAATATAATTCGATCGTAGATAAATAGATCTGTTTATTTATACCTCATATTGGGTTTTCCTTCACTTCAGTCAAATGATGGATTTGACTTACCATCATCCAAGACGTATTTTCTTAACGAAAATAAAAAATAGGTAGTTCGTCAATTTGATTTTTTTTTAATTTCGATCATATCTACATATCATATTTTTCTGGGTTGCTAACTCAACGGTAGAGTACTCGGCTTTTAAGTGCGACTATGATCTTTTACACATTTGGATGAAGCAACGAATTCGTCCAGACTATTGGTAGAGTCTATAAGACCACGACTGATCCTGAAAGGTAATGAATGGAAAAAATAGCATGTCGTAATAAAATAAGAAATTTGTAATTTCTTTTTTTTTTTTTTAATGTTTAAAAATGTTAAAGTAGAACTTTGAGTTTATCCTTACCGGATCATTACAAAATATTGTTTTTGATTTTCGGAAGGGGGCCAAAAAAATTCACAACATTTGTAGTTGGGTCTAGTGAATAAATGGATAGAGGCCTACGGCCCCAATTCTGGTAAAACAAAAAGCAACGAGCTTATGTTCTTAATTTGAATGATTACCCCATCTAATTAGATGTTAAAAATAAATTAGTGCCTGATGCGGAAAAAGGTTCTCCTGTGGGTGGACCATTGATTCTTTTTTTTTTTTTTTTTTTTTAATGAATCCTAATTATTCTCTATTACGGATTGGAGACGGATGTGTAAAAGAAACAGTATACTGATAAAGAGAATTTCTTCCAAAGTCAAAAGAGCAATCGGGTTGCAAAAATAAAGGATTTTTTACCCTCTTGTAATTTTAACGAACATAAACCAATTGGATAGAAAAGGAGAGGAAAAAGATCTGTTGATTGCACTCCTTCCATTCGGTATCCGGGGTATAGGGGTATATATATAGTTATATATATATATATATAGTTCTTACTATAACTATATACATAATACATATCCTGTTCTGACCGTATTGCACTATGTATCATTTGATAACCAAAGAAATGCCTCCTGCCTCAGGTTCAAGTAGCTCAGGTTCAAGTAGAAATGAAAATGGAAGAATTACAAGAATATTTAGAAAAAGATAGATCTCGGCAACGACACTTCCTATATCCGCTTCTCTTTGAGGAGTATATTTATGCACTTGCTCATGATCATGGTTTAAATGGTTCGATTTTTTATGAACCCGCGGAAATTTTGGGTTATGACAATAAATCTAGTTCAGTACTTGTGAAACATTTAATTACTCGAATGTATCAACAGAATTTTTTGACTGATTCGGTTGATGATTCTAATCAAAATCGACTCGTCAGGGACAACAATTCTTTTTATTCTCAAATGATATCAGAAGTTTTTGTGGTCATTGTAGAAATTCCATTTTCCCCGCGATTAATATTTTCTCTCGAAGAAAAAAAAATACCAAAATCACAGAATTTACGATCCATTCATTCAATATTTCCATTTTTAGAGGACAAATTATCGCATTTAAATTATGTGTCAGATATACTAATACCTCATCCCATCCATTTGGAAATCTTGGTGCAAACCCTTCAATGCTGGATCCAAGATATTTCCTCTTTGCATTTATTGCGATTCTTTCTCCATGAATATCATAATTGGAGTAGTTTCATTACTCTGAAGAAATCTATTTACGGTTTTTCAAAAGAAAATAAAAGACTATTTCGATTCCTATATAATTCTTATGTATGTGAATGCGAATTTGTATTAGTTTTTTTTTGTAAACAATCTTCTTATTTACGATCAACATCTTCTGGAACTTTTCTTGAGCGAACACATTTCTATGGAAAAATAGAACATCTTAATCCTATAGTAGTGTGTCGTAATTATTTTCCGAAGAATCCTTTGTTCTTCAAGGATCCTTTCATGCATTATGTTCGATATCAAGGAAAAGCAATT